ATTATAGTTTACCCCTAAACTATAAACTAGCCTAATTTAAATATACCTGATCTAGCTAAACTAAATTATAGTTTACCCCTAAACTATAAACTAGCCTAATTTAAATATACCTGATCTAGCTAAACTAAATTATAGTTTACCCCTAAACTATAAACTAGCCTAATTTAAATGTACTTAATTTAGTTAAACTAAATTATAGTTTATCCTTAAACTATATAACTTAAACTAAATAAGTTAATTTATAACCTAAATTTAAAATATGAACTAATTTTTAAACAATCTAAATTAAACTTAATTTAAATATATGATAAATATAATTTAAATAAAAATTCAATTTTTATTATTTTTAGAAATTTCTTTAAATTTTTCCAAGATAAGCGATTTCTAACTAAAATTATTAAAAATTTTTTTTTTAAAAAATTTTTTATTTTTTTTAAAAAACCCTTAAATCCCTTATATTTCAAAAAATGTCAAAATTTACGAAAAAAAATGTAAAAAAAAGTAATTGAAATGTCAAACATTTTTTTAGATACAAAGTCAAACATTCACACTTTTGTAAATTTTCTACCCTCTTTTTTATTTTTGATACTTTACTTTTTTTATAAACATAGTGTTTTATAACATTGAAAATTAAGCTATATTAAATGAATCATTATCATTATTAGTCAATAATTAAATAAATTATTATAAATTATTATTATTTAATCTTAAAAAGATTTAATTTATATTTAAATTAAGTAGGTTTTTTTTTTTTTTCATTAATTTTTAATTATATATAAAAGTTATATTTATTAATATATAATATATAATTTATATATTTATTAATAATTATTATTACATTAAAGTAAATCTTTATTAATAATAGATATTATTAATTATTAATATATATATATGTATAATAAATACATATTTAATGTTAAATAATAATAGGATTATTAATTAATATTATTTATATATTAATAAAATCTATTTTATAATATGTTATTAAATATTAAAGTATTTCTCTCTAAGTATCGGATCAGATAGGTTAGTATTATTCATATAAAACATTTTAAGAATATATAAGCATGTATTGATTTATAATATTTAACATTTAATATATTAATATATTTAAATAAATATATGTTATACTAATTAAATAATACTATCATTAAATATTAAATAATAATAACCTATTATGAATATATATGTTTCTATATCAATTAATCTATTAAACATTTATATATATCAAAATTTGAAATTTATTTTCAAATAAAAAAATCATCATAAAATTCAAATTAAATGAAAATCTCCCTTTTCACTAATCTGGAGGGCCGAAAAATGACATCAAAAATGTACAGGAAATTACACATTTTTACATTTTTTTTTTTAGCTGAAAAAAAGCTTTTATAGCCTATTTTTTCAAACAATAAGTTTATATTTTTTTTTTAGTAAGAAAACTTTATATAAGGTGCCTGATTAAAAGGATAATTTTGATAGAATTAAACATGCAGTTTTCCTGCTCTTATAATTTTAAAAAAATTTATAAATTATGCTTACTAGAATTAAACTAATACTTTTAATATCAAAAATTAAGGTACATCTTATACTAAAACATAAAAAGATAAGCTAAATTAAGCTAATGGGTTCATACCCCATTTATAAAGGATACTCCTTTTCTTTTTAATTATAAATTTTTTTAAAATTCTATTTTTTCAAACAATAGTAATTGGCACATTAATCACAATTTCATCTTATAATTGATTCACTATATGAATTGGATTAGAGATTAATTTAATAAGAATTATCCCTTTATTTAAAGCTAATCAAAATATTTACCCTGCTGAAGCAACAATCAAGTATTTTATTACCCAATCCTTAGCTAGAACAATTATCCTATTTTCAATTATTCTAATAATAAATACAACTGAATTTCTACCTCAAAACTATAATTATTGAATTATAATAATTCTTAATTCTGCTTTATTAATAAAACTAGGAGCTGCCCCATTCCATGTTTGATTCCCCGAAGTAGCAGAAGGTTTAAATTGAATAAATAATATAATTTTATTAACATGACAAAAATTAGCCCCTATAATTTTAATCATGTACAATTTAAATTTAAATATATTTATTAGAATTATTATTATCCTAAGATCAATTATCAGAGGAATTTTAGGTATTAATCAAATTAGATTACGTAAAATTTTAGCTTATTCTTCCATCAATCATATTGCTTGAATATTAGCTAGAATGCTAAATTTTAAAATAATTTGATGATTATATTTTTTAATTTATAGAATAATTTCAATTAACATTATTGTTATTTTTAAAAACTTAAATATTTACTACTTACCTCAATTATTTTTAAGGTTTAATTCTAATAAAGTAATTAAACTATTCTTCATCATAAATTTCTTCTCTTTAGGCGGATTACCTCCGTTTCTAGGATTTTTACCTAAATGACTAGTTTTAAATAATCTAATAGAAAATAATTTTTATGCACTCAGAATAATTCTAATTATTTGCACATTAATCACTCTATATTTCTATATTCGAATTACATTTTCAATTTTAACTATTTCAATAAAAGAAACAATTTTTAAACAATCTAAATTAAATCAATTCAGGCTAATTATTTTTAATACAATTAATATATTTGGTATTTTCATTTGTTCAAGGATCTTCTTAATACTTTAAGGATTTAAGTTAAATATTAAACTTTTAACCTTCAAAGTTGAACATAGAAGAGTCTCTAAGCCTTAAAATTAACTTTACCTTTAAATTTGCAATTTAAAATCATACTTGAATATAAGACTAATCTTGGTAAAAGAATATTAATTCGTTAATAAATTTACAATTTATTGCCTAAACTCAGCCATTTTACCGAATAAATGGCTGTTTTCAACAAACCATAAAGATATTGGAACATTATATTTCATTTTTGGTATTTGATCTGGTATAGTAGGAACTTCATTAAGTATACTAATTCGAACTGAATTAGGAAACCCTGGTTCTTTAATTGGAAATGACCAAATTTATAATGTAATTGTTACTGCTCATGCTTTTATCATAATTTTTTTCATAGTAATGCCCATCATAATTGGAGGATTTGGAAATTGACTTGTCCCATTAATAATTGGAGCCCCAGACATAGCATTCCCACGGATAAATAACATAAGATTCTGGCTTTTACCCCCATCTTTATTCTTACTTTTAATAAGAAGGATAGTAGAAAGAGGAGCCGGAACAGGATGAACCGTCTATCCACCACTTTCATCTAATATTGCTCATAATGGTGCATCAGTTGATTTGGCAATTTTTAGGTTACATTTAGCTGGAATTTCATCAATCCTTGGTGCTATTAATTTCATTACTACTGTAATTAATATACGACCATCTGGTATAACCTTAGATCGAATACCTTTATTTGTATGAGCAGTAATTATTACTGCAATTTTATTACTATTATCTTTACCCGTATTAGCTGGTGCTATCACAATGTTGTTAACAGATCGAAATTTAAATACAACATTTTTTGATCCTGCTGGAGGAGGGGACCCAATTCTTTACCAACACTTATTTTGATTCTTTGGACATCCTGAAGTTTATATTTTAATTTTACCAGGATTTGGAATAATTTCTCATATTGTAAGACAAGAAAGAAGGAAAAAAGAAGCCTTTGGAACATTAGGAATAATTTATGCAATAATAACTATTGGCTTATTAGGTTTTATTGTTTGAGCTCATCATATATTTACAGTTGGAATAGATGTTGATACACGAGCATACTTTACTTCAGCTACAATAATTATTGCAGTTCCAACTGGAATTAAAGTATTTAGATGACTAGCAACATTTCATGGAACTATCATTAATTATAGGCCTGTAACGCTCTGAGCTTTAGGTTTCATTTTCTTATTTACAGTTGGAGGATTAACAGGAGTAATTTTAGCTAATTCATCTATTGATATTGTTCTTCATGATACTTATTACGTAGTTGCACATTTTCATTACGTTTTATCAATAGGGGCTGTTTTTGCTATTATAGCCGGAATTGTACAATGATTCCCCTTATTTACAGGATTAACATTAAACAACTTCTACTTAAAAATTCAATTTTTTATTATATTTATTGGAGTAAATTTAACTTTTTTCCCCCAACATTTCTTAGGTTTAATAGGAATACCTCGACGATACTCAGATTATCCTGATATTTTTACATTATGAAATATTGTTTCATCAATAGGATCCTTAATTTCATTAATTGGAGTAATATTTCTAATATTTATTTTATGAGAAGCATTTTCTATTAAACGAAAAAGACTATCTACATTAAGAATAACCTCTTCTATTGAATGAATACAATCCTTACCACCTGCTGAACATAGCTACTCTGAATTACCTATACTTTCAAGTAATTTCTAATATGGCAGATTAGTGCACTGGACTTAAACCCCAAATATAAAGCTTAAACTTTTTTTAGAAATTACTACCTGAAAAAATTTTATACTACAAGATAGAACTTCTCCATTAATAGAACAATTATCCTATTTTCATGACCATGCTCTTATAATCTTAGTTATTATTACAGTACTAGTAGGACAATTAATAACATCGCTATTCTTTAATAAATATTCACATCGATTTTTATTAGAAGGCCAAACAATTGAAATCATTTGAACTATTTTACCTACTATTACATTAATTTTTATTGCTATCCCTTCTCTACGATTAATTTATATTTTAGATGAAATTAATAATCCTACACTAACAATTAAAACAATTGGACATCAATGATATTGATCTTATGAATATTCAGATTTTAAAAATATTGAATTTGACTCATATATAATCCCAACAAATGAATTAAATTTATTTAATTTTCGATTATTAGATGTTGATAATCGAGTTACAATTCCATATGAATCTAATATTCGAATATTAGTTACAGCTGCTGATGTAATTCATTCTTGAACTATTCCTTCTCTAGGAGTAAAAATTGATGCTACTCCAGGCCGTTTAAATCAAATTAGATTTAATATTAATCGATCTGGATTATTCTTTGGACAATGTTCTGAAATTTGTGGAGCAAATCATAGATTTATACCAATTGTACTTGAAAGAATCTCTCCTAAATATTTTACTAAATGAATTCTAAAAATAACTGAATTATCATTAGATGGCTGAAAGTAAGCAATGGAATTTTAAATCATTTTATAATATTATAACGTATATTTCTAATGAAAAATTTAGTTAAATATTATAACATCAACTTGTCAAGTTGAAATTACTAATTGAAGGTAATTTTTAATTCCTCAAATAATACCTTTAAATTGATTAACATTAATAATTTTTTTTATTTTTTGTTTTTACTTATTTAATAATATTAATTATTATAGTTTTCTATATAATAAAAAAAGAGCTAATATTATTAAAAAATCTTTCAAATTTAATTGAAAATGATAATAAATTTATTTTCTTCTTTTGACCCATCTTCAAACTTTGGATTATCTTTAAATTGATTAAGAACAATAATTGGATTAATAATTTTACCTCCAATATTCTGATTAATCCCTTCTCGAATAATTTTTTTTTGAATTAATATTATTATAACATTACATAAAGAATTTAAAATCTTAATAGGAAATTATAAATCACAAGGAAGAACATTAATTTTTATTGCCTTATTCTCAATTATTTTATTTAATAATTTTTTAGGATTAATACCTTATATTTTTACAAGAACAAGACATATAACTATAACATTAACTCTTGCTTTACCATTATGATTAAGATTTATAATTTATGGCTGATTTAATAATACAATTCATATATTAGCCCACTTAGTACCACAAGGTACACCTGGCATCTTAATACCTTTTATAGTATGTATTGAAACAATTAGAAATTTAATTCGACCAGGGACTTTAGCAATTCGTCTATCTGCTAACATAATTGCAGGACACTTATTAATAACATTATTGGGCAATACAGGTCCAATAATAAGAACTTTAATATTAAATATTTTAATTATTACTCAAATTTTATTATTAACCTTAGAAACAGCTGTTTCTATAATTCAATCATATGTATTTGCAGTCTTAAGAACTTTATATTCTAGAGAAGTAAACTAATGTCAATACATAAAAATCACCCATTTCACTTAGTAGATATTAGACCCTGGCCATTAATTGGAGCTTTTGGTGCTATATCAATAATAATAGGATTAATTAAATGATTTCATCTTTATAATAATAACCTTATAATAATTGGATTAATAATTAATTTATTAGTTATATACCAATGATGACGAGATATTGTTCGTGAAGGGACTTATCAAGGATTACACACATTAGCAGTAACTAAAGGCCTTCGATGAGGGATAATTTTATTTATTACTTCAGAAGTATTCTTCTTTGTATCATTTTTTTGAGGGTTTTTTCATAGATCTTTGGCACCAAGAATTGAAATTGGAATACAATGACCTCCTCAAGGAATTACTTCATTTAATCCAATTGAAATTCCTTTACTAAATACACTTATTCTTTTAACTTCAGGATTAACTGTAACATGAGCTCATCATAGATTAATAGAAAATAACTATAATCAAGGACTTCAAAGACTAATTTTAACAGTAATTTTAGGTATTTATTTTTCTATTTTACAAGGATATGAATATATAGAAGCTCCATTTACTATTTCAGATTCAGTTTATGGATCTTCATTTTTTATAGCAACAGGATTCCATGGATTACATGTTTTAATTGGGACTACTTTTTTATTAGTTTGTTTAATTCGTCACTATCTTAATCATTTTTCAAGAACTCACCATTTTGGATTTGAAGCTGCAGCATGATATTGACATTTTGTAGATGTAGTTTGATTATTTTTATATATCTCTATTTATTGATGAGGTAGATAAATTTATATAATATAAATATTATATTTGACTTCCAATCAAAAAATCTAATTAACTTAGTATAAATAATTAAAATAATATTTTTTTTAATGATAATAATTATAATAATTCTTTTTTTAATCTATATTCTATTAAATTTAATTTCTAAAAAAAGCTTTTATGATCGGGAAAAAAGAAGCCCTTTTGAATGTGGATTTGACCCAAAATCTTTGAATCGAATACCTTTCTCATTACATTTTTTTTTAATTGCAATTATTTTTTTAATCTTTGATGTTGAAATTACATTATTATTACCTTTAATTTTAACTTTAAAAATTAGAAATATAATTAATTATTCTTTTGTAATAATCTTTTTTATTATAATTCTATTAATTGGCACATATCATGAATGAAACCAAGGAGCTTTAACTTGAACAAAATAGGATAATAGTTAATTTTAACATTTAAGTTGCATTTAAAAAATATTGAATTTTATTCAATTTATCTTAAATAAGAAGCAAAAATTGCGTTTAGTTTCGACCTAAAAAATTGATTATATAATCCTTATTTATTAATTGAAACCAAAAAGAGGTATATCACTGTTAATGATAAAATTAAGTTTAACTTCAATTAAAGAAATAAGAAAATCAAGAATAAACTTCTAATTTAAGTCTTAAGCGTTGAAATACGTTTTTATTTCTAATTTATATAGTTTAAAAAAAACTTTACATTTTCATTGTAAAAATAGAAAATACTTTCTTATAAATACTTAAAAATAAAATATATTTCCTTAATATCTTCAATATTATGCTCTTTATAAGCTATTTAAGTAAAAATTTATAATTAAAAAAATAATTCAAAAAATAAATAATAATAATCAAATTTTTAAATGATTTATAGATAAAAACTGAATTATAGAAACTTTTTTTAAAAATTTAGTTAAATTCTGAGCTCCATAATATTCAAATCATCCTTGATCTAAAACTTTCATATAATATTCACCTAAATAAATTGGGTAATAATTAATCCCAATTGTAGATAAATAAGGCATATTTCATATTAAAGCACAAAAAGAAGATAATGTAATATTTTTTAATCTTCAAGAAGAATATGAAATATAAGATTTTGCTAATTCATAACCTAACCATATTCCTAGTAAAATTATAACTAAAGTTATAAATTTTATAAAAAAAGGTAAACAAATGAAAAATGGAGTAGGAAATATAAGTCAAGAAAACATACTACCACTAATAATAACTAAAATAATTAAACCCCCTATTCCTTGAAGTATAATATAACTTCTCTCTTTTAAATAATTTAAAGAAATTAAATTGAAATTACCAGTTAAAGAATAAAAAGTTAAACGAAATCTATAAGATACTGTTAAACCAATAGAAATATAAAAAATAAAATAAATATAAAAATTTAAAATATTTATAGATATAAATTCTACAATTAAATCTTTAGAATAAAACCCTGATATAAAAGGCAATCCACATAATGAAAGATTACAAATATTAAAATATACACAAGTTAAAGGTAACTGCTTAACAAGCCCTCCTATATAGCGAATATCCTGACAATTATCTAAGTTATGAATAATGTTACCAGCACATATAAAAAGTAAAGCCTTAAATAAAGCATGAATTAATAAATGGAAAAAAGCTAAATTATAACTTCCTAAAGCTAAAATCCTTATTATTAAACCTAACTGACTTAAAGTTGATAAAGCAATAATTTTTTTTAAATCAAATTCAAAATTAGCTCCTAATCCAGATATAAATATAGTTAAAGAAGAAATAAATAATAAAAAAAATAATAATGTATTATTAAAAGCAAAATTAAATCGAATTAATAAATATACTCCCGCAGTAACTAATGTAGATGAATGAACTAAAGAAGAAACAGGTGTAGGTGCAGCTATAGCTGCGGGTAACCAAGAAGAAAACGGAATTTGTGCTCTTTTAGTTATAGCTGCTAATATTACTAATCATCTAATAATTTCTATATAAAAATCATATTTTATAATTTCTAAATAAAAAATAAAATTTCAACTTCCATAATTTAATATTCAAGCAATTGATATTAATAAAGCAACATCCCCAACTCGATTAGATAAAGCTGTTAATATTCCAGCATTAAATCTTTTTACATTTTGATAATAAATTACAAGACAATAAGAAACTAAACCTAAACCATCCCAACCTAATAAAATTCTTATTAAATTAGGCCTAATAATTATTAATATTATTGATAAAACAAATATAATAACTAATAAAATAAATCGAAATTTAAAAATATCAGAATGTATATAATCCTCTCTATAATAAATTACTATTGAAGAAATAAATAATACAAATCTCATAAATATCAAAGATATTCAATCTACTAATAAAACATAGATGAATTCAGAAGAATTTAATGACAATAAGACAAATTCAATAAAATAACTATAATCAAAAATAAATAAATAAATTGAAACATTAAAAAATAAAATACTTAATATAATAAATAAATAACTATAAATATAACAAATAATCTAAAATAAAACTTATAACTTTGATACCACAAATCAATATTTTTATTAAACTATTTAGATAAATTCATTGTACTAAAAATTCAAGTTTTAAAAATAATAAATTTAAAGGTAATCAATGTAAAAGTAATAATAAAAATTCACGATTAACTCTAATAGTAAAAGAAAAGACCCCATTATAAAATTGACCATGCTGAGTATAAGAATATAAAAATAATGAATAAGCAGCCCTAAAAAAAGATATAAAAGATAAACAAATTATATTTATTTGACTAACTCTTACTAAAGAATTAATTAAAATAATCTCTCTTAATAAATTTAATGAAGGAGGAGCAGCTATATTAGATGAAAGAAGTAAAAATCAAAATAAAGATATTATTGGTATAATATTTAAAAGACCTTTATTTAAATAAATTCTTCGAGTCATTGTACGTTCATATATTAAATTAGCTAAACAAAACAATCCTGATGAACATAACCCATGCGCAATTATTATTAATAAAGAACCTGCTAATCCTCAATAATTAAGTCTTAAAATTCCTGCTAATACTAATCCTATATGAGAAACAGATGAATAAGCAATTAATGACTTTAAATCTCTTTGACGTAAACAAATTAATGATACAAAAACAGCTCCTAATAAAGAAATTACAATAACTAATAAATTTAAATTTATTAAATAAGTTTTAAATATATAAATTACTCGTAATAAACCATATCCCCCTAACTTCAATATAATACCTGCTAAAATTATAGATCCTGATACAGGAGCTTCTACATGAGCTTTAGGTAATCATAAATGCAAAAAAAATATAGGAATTTTAACAAAAAAAACTAAATTTATACAAAAATATAAAAATAATGAATCTAAATTTATTTTTAATAAAAAAAAAAGTAAAGAACCATTTTTTATATATAAATAAAAAATTACTAATAACATAGGTAAAGATATTAATATTGTATAAAATAATAAATATATACCAGCCTCTAAACGTTCAGGTTGATAACCTCAACCAATAATTAAAATTAATGTAGGAATTAAACTAATTTCAAAAAATAAATAAAAAATAAATAAATTTAATGAAGAAAAAGTTATAAATAATCTAATTATTAAACATACTATAATAAATATAAAAAAACATTCATAATTATTTACTTTTTTTAATTTTCTACTTGCAAGAATTATTAATCTACAAATTCAAAAACTTAATAAAATTAATGAAAAAGATAATAAATCATAACCTAAAAAATATCTAATACTTCTAAAATAAGAACTTGAAAAATAAGTAAAAATATAAAAAAAAGTTAATATAAAAAATAATCATTGAGTTAATCAAAATCTTAATATTCTTAAAGGAATCAATATAATTAAACATATAATAAATTTTATCATAATGAAGAAAAAGTTATAATATAATCATTACCATGAACTCGAACTAATAAAATTAACACAGAAAGCCCTAAAGCACCTTCACAAACTCTTATAGTTAAAAAAATCATAGAAAAAAAATATTCATAATTTATTAATCTTAAGTATATAAATATACTTAAATATAAAGAAATTACAATAAATTCTAAACTTAACAATATTATAAGTAAATGTTTACGATTTAAAGTAAATCTTAAAATACCAGCTAAAAATATTGAAAATAATAATAAATATATTAACATTAAGTTTTAATAATTTAAATAAAATATTGGTCTTGTAAATCAAAAATAAGATACTCTTTTAAAACTTCAGATATAGATAAAACCACCTTTCTTTAATCTCCAAAATTAAAATTTTTAAATAAACTAATATCTGATATTTTTATATATTTACCATTAATAATCATATGTTCAATTTTTATTATTTTTATAAAACATCCCTTAACTTACGGATTAATTTTATTAATTCAAACTATTTTTACTACAATAATTACAGGCTTATTAAGATATAATTATTGATATTCATATATTTTATTCTTAATTATAATTGGAGGAATATTAATTTTATTCATTTATATAACTAGAATTGCATCTAATGAAAAATTCAAATTTAATAATAAATTATTATTTTTAATGTTTATTATATTATTAATATTCCTTATTTTAATACTCTTAGATAATTTTTATTTTAATTACTTTTCAAGAATATCAGATATTAGCTTATTTAATAATATAAAAAATTTAAATAATTCTATAAATAAATATCTAAACTATCCTAATAATATAATTATTTTTAGTATAATTATTTATCTGTTAATTACTTTAATTGCTATTGTTAAAATTACTAATTTTTCATATGGCCCTTTACGACAAAAATTTTAATGAAAACCTCTATAATAAAAAAATCTCCTTTATTAAAAATTATTAATAATTCTTTAATTAATTATCCAACTCCATCAAATATTAGAACTATGTGAAATTTTGGAGTATTATTAGGAATTTGCTTAACTATTCAAATTTTAACTGGATTATTTTTAGCAATACACTATTGTCCTAATATTGAATTAGCCTTTAATAGAGTAGCCCATATTTGTCGAGATGTAAATTATGGGTGATTGATTCGAACTCTCCATGCAAATGGAGCTTCTTTTTTTTTTATCTGTCTTTACATCCACATTGGACGAGGAATTTACTATAGATCTTATAATATAATTGAAACTTGAATAATTGGAACAACAATTTTTTTTTTAACAATAGCAACAGCCTTTCTAGGTTATGTTCTTCCTTGAGGACAAATATCATTTTGAGGAGCTACTGTTATTACTAATTTACTTTCAGCAATTCCATATCTAGGAATAACTCTTGTACAATGAATCTGAGGGGGATTTGCTGTAGATAATGCAACATTAACTCGATTTTTTACATTTCATTTCATTTTACCTTTTATTATTTTTGCTCTTATAATTATCCACTTATTATTTTTACATCAAACAGGATCAAGAAACCCGATTGGAGTTAAAAGAAATATTGATAAAATTCCATTTCACCCTTATTTTATTTATAAAGATCTATTAGGAATCTTAATCATAATTTTTATATTAATTTTATTGACTCTTTCAAATCCTTACCTATTAGGAGATCCTGATAATTTTATCCCGGCTAATCCACTAATCACTCCAATTCATATTCAACCAGAATGATATTTTTTATTTGCATATGCTATTTTACGGTCTATTCCTAATAAATTAGGAGGTGTAATTGCATTAGTTATATCTATTGCAATTCTATATATTTTACCTTTTTCTAATAAAAAAAAATTTTTAAGAAATCAATTCTACCCAATTAATAAAATTATATTCTGATCACTATTTTCAATTATTATTTTACTAACTTGAATTGGAGCTCGTCCTGTTGAAGATCCATACATTTTAACAGGTCAAATTTTAACTGTAATTTACTTTTTATACTACCTATTAAATCCAATTATTGCAAAATATTGAGATAAAATTATCTTTAATTAGTTAATGAACTTGAATAAGTATATATTTTGAAAATATAAAAAAGAAATTTTAATTTTCTATTAACTTAAAGTACTAAAAATAATTAACTAAATCAATAGAACAAAAATGAACATTTTCATTCTACAAAAAAATAATAAATAATTTAAAGAAATTGGTAAATAAGACTTCCAAGCTAAATATATTAATTTATCATAACGATAACGAGGTAAAGTCCCACGAACCCAAATTCAAATAAAAGATATAAAAGATAACTTAATAAAAAAAATAAAATTTAAATTAGACCCTATAAATAATAAAGTACATATTAATCTTATAAATAAAATATTACCATATTCAGCTAAAAAAATTAATACAAATCCACCCCTTCTATACTCAACATTAAATCCTGAAACAAGCTCTGATTCTCCCTCTGCAAAATCAAAGGGAGTTCGATTTGTTTCAGCTAAACTTGAAACAAATCATATAAAACATAAAGGTAATATTAAATAAAAAAATCAAATATTCTCTTGATATTTTATAAAATCAATTATATTTAATCTTAAAATTAAAAATAAATAAGACATTAAAATTAAAGCTAATCTTACTTCATAAGAGATCGTTTGAGCTACTGAACGTAATCTACCTAATAATGAATAATTCGAATTTGAAGATCACCCAGCTAATATAATAGTATAAACTCTTAATCTAGAAACTCTTAAAAAAAATAAAATTGATAAATTAAAATTTAAATTTACACTAATAAAAGGAATACAACTTCATAAAATTAAAGCTAAAAATAAATTTATAATGGGACAAAAATAATATAAATTAAAATTAGACATTACAGGATAAATTTGCTCTTTACTTAAAAGTTTAATAGCATCTCTAAAAGGTTGAATTAAACCTAAAAATCCCACTTTATTAGGACCTTTACGAATCTGAATATACCCTAAAACCTTACGTTCTAATAAAGTTAAAAAAGCAATTCTAACTAGTACACAAATTACTAAAATAAGAGTTGAACAAAAAATTAAAAATAAATCTAATAATATCAAGTATTATTTGTAATATAAAATTACATGTAAAGATTCTAAATCTAATGCACTAATCTGCCAAAATAACAATATTATTCATATTGAAAATAAACTTTATATAAACTTGGTCCTTTCGTACTAAAATTTATTAATAATTTAAAGATAGAAACCAACCTGGCTTACACCGGTTTAAACTCAGATCATGTAAAATTTTAAAAGTCGAACAGACTTAGTATTTTAACTTCTACACCAAATACAAATTTTAATCCAACATCGAGGTCGCAATCTTTATTTTCGATTTGAACTCTAAAATAAAATTACGCTGTTATCCCTAAGGTAATTTTTTCTTATAATCAAAATATTTGGATCAATAATTTATAAATTAATATTAAAATATAAAAAAGTTATTTAAATTTTTTAATCACCCCAATCAAATAAATTTTATTATAATAAAAATTCAATTACTAAATTTTATAAAAACCTAATTTATTAAACTCTATAGGGTCTTCTCGTCTTTTAAATACATTTAAGCTTTTTAACTTAAAAATAAAATTTTAATAAAATTATATAGAGACAGAAATTTTTTCATCCAACCCTTCATTCCAGCTTTCAATTAAAAAACTAATGATTATGCTACCTTAGCACGGTCAAAATACCGCGGCCATTCAAAATATTCAGTGGGCAGGCTAGACCTTAAAATTTTAACAAAAGGACATGTTTTTAATAAACAGGTGAAAAATATATTTGCCGAATTCCTTTAAATAACCTAAATTAAATATTATATATTATAATAAATTTATACTAATTTTATCATTATTTCTAATTTTTAAATATTAAAAATTATATTTTAATAAAAAATTTATAATTTATAAAAATTTTATAATAAAATAAATAAATTATAACATACTTTAAACTATGAAAATTTCTAATCCTAAATAATTAAAATAATTTATAATTAATAAATCTTTATTTTTAAGCTCATCCCTAAAAATATTAATTATTAATAATATAATATTAAAAAAATAAAATTATATTCTTAATAAAAAAATTAAATTTTTTTCTTAAAAAACTAGATAAATTTAAAAACGAATAACATTTCATTACTAAGTATAAATTTTATATATTTATTCTACAATATTAAAAATTTATACTTAACTCTTTTAAATTCGAGAACTATTAAATATTTAATTACTATTTAATAAACCCTGATACACAAGGTACAAAAATTAAATTTTTCTTTTTAAAATTAAAGCCTTCTTTTACAATACTTTATACTATAATTATAATAATTTTTTCTTAAATAATAATAAAATAAACTAATATACTTTTTTTAGAAATTATACTTATTAACAAAATTAATAAAATATTAATTTCAAATTAAATTGAATTTAACAATTATCTTTTTAATGTAACTAAAATGCTATTAAAGCTTTAACTTGAATCTAGATTCACTTTCCAGTAAATCTACTTTGTTACGACTTATTCCATTTTAAATGAAAGCGACGGGCGATATGTGCATATTATAGAGCTAAAATCAATTTAATTAAATAATTAAAATTACTTTCAAATCCTTATTTATAATACTATTATAATATTAATCTTATATTAAAATTATATGTAACCCATTTTATCTTATCTATAAACTACACCTTGATCTGATTTAATTTTTAATAGAAAATCTTAAATATTTAAATTCTTAAAAAATATTTAAACTACGATGATATGTAAATTAATTAAAATAAGTTAATTTAATCGTGGATTATCAATTAAAAAACAGGTTCCTCTGAAAAGACTATAATACCGCCAAAATTTTTAATTTTAAAGAACATAACTATTAATAATTTAATTCTAATAAAATACATTTTAAATAATAGGGTATCTAATCCTAGTTTAATAATTAAAATTTTTTAACTTCATTTAATAAAATAAATTTTTTATAAATTTGAAAATTTCACATAACAAACTTAAATATCTAATTTTTTTACTAATTAATTAAAATTAAATAAATTAAATTATATTATTTGTATAACCGCAACTGCTGGCACAAATTTAGTTAATATTACTAATTATTTCTAATTCTTAATTTCTTAAATAATTAAAATCAATTACTGCTAATTATTTTCTAAAAAAATTTACATATAACATAAAAAATTAAACCTAATTTCCAAACATAAATAAAATTTTTTTAACCTATAAATTTCAATAAACCTAATCCCAGCAGGGGGCTATAGAAGTAACTGATATTAGGATTTTACCTAATACCGGGATTTAAACAACTAAAAATTATTTAAAATATAAATCACTTTAATGACAATAACCGCCCCCTTAAAAAGTTTATTAAATTGATTTATTTCTGTTTTATTTACTCCATAAAACACCCAACTTATAAAATTATTAAATTATAAAATTTAACATAATTTATAAATTAACCAGATTAACTTATAATTTACCCTTAAACTATAAATCAACCTAATTACATAATTAATTTAGTTCCACCAAATTAACTAATAATTTATTCCTAAATTATAAATAAAACTAATTTTATTAAAATCAGAATAATCGAATTAAATTACAATTTTTTTAAAAACTATAATTTAAATATACCTGATCTAGCTGAACTAAATTATAGTTTACCCCTAAACTATAAACTAGCCTAATTTAAATATACCTGATCTAGCTGAACTAAATTATAGTTTACCCCTAAACTATAAACTAGCCTAATTTAAATATACCTGATCTAGCTGAACTAAATTATAGTTTACCCCTAAACTATAAACTAGCCTAATTTAAATATACCTGATCTAGCTAAACTAAATTATAGTTTACCCCTAAACTATAAACTAGCCTAATTTAAATATACCTGATCTAGCTAAACTAA